TTATAAATAGAGTTCAGGTTCGAATTCCATATAAAATATGGATGGTATTGTCTATAAGGATAGAGAACTCAAACGTTCCCTCATGGTTTTTATCCATCTACCTTCTTTTTTAGGTTGGTGAAACTTGAAAATTAACTCATTGAACGAGTAAACAATAGAATTGGAGTCGCTTGAATGGTACCAACGAAATCAAGTACTAACTCCTATTTATTATTGAATTAACTGATCAACCTGCTTGCTATCGGACATTTTTTCTTCGGTTTACAAAATGCAAAGAATTTCTACATATTTCACTTTTTATTATTATGAAAACAAATCCTACCCCTTCGGGTCTCAGGGTTTCCACACTTGAAGAAAAAAACCTGGGGCGTGTCGCTCAAATCATTGGTCCGGTGCTAGATGTGTCCTTTCCCCCCGGTAAGATGCCTAATATTTACAACGCTTTGGTAGTTAAGGGCCGAGATACTGACGGCGAGCTAATTAATGTCACTTGTGAGGTACAGCAATTATTAGGAAATAATCGAGTGAGAGCTGTAGCTATGAGTGCTACAGATGGTCTGATGAGAGGAATGGAGGTTATTGACACGGGAGCTGCTCTAAGTGTTCCAGTCGGTGGGGCAACTCTCGGACGAATTTTCAACGTTCTTGGAGAGCCTGTTGATAATTTAGGTCCTGTAGATACTCGCACAACATCTCCTATTCATAGATCTGCGCCTGCTTTTATACAATTAGATACAAAATTATCCATTTTTGAAACAGGGATCAAAGTAGTTGATCTTTTAGCTCCTTATCGACGTGGGGGGAAAATAGGACTATTCGGGGGGGCTGGAGTGGGTAAAACAGTCCTTATCATGGAATTGATCAACAACATTGCCAAAGCTCATGGAGGCGTATCCGTATTTGGCGGAGTGGGCGAGCGTACTCGTGAGGGGAATGATCTTTACATGGAAATGAAAGAGTCTGGAGTTATTAATGAACAAAATCTTGCAGAATCAAAAGTAGCTCTAGTCTATGGTCAGATGAATGAACCGCCGGGAGCTCGTATGAGAGTTGGTTTGACTGCCCTAACCATGGCGGAATATTTCCGGGATGTTAATGAACAAGATGTCCTTCTATTTATCGACAATATTTTCCGATTTGTCCAAGCAGGATCCGAAGTATCTGCCTTATTAGGCAGAATGCCTTCTGCTGTGGGTTATCAACCTACCCTTAGTACAGAAATGGGTACTTTGCAAGAAAGAATTACTTCTACCAAAGAGGGGTCTATAACTTCTATTCAAGCAGTTTATGTACCTGCGGACGATTTGACCGACCCTGCCCCTGCCACGACATTTGCACATTTAGATGCTACTACCGTACTATCAAGAGGACTAGCTTCAAAAGGTATCTATCCAGCAGTAGATCCTCTTGATAGTACGTCAACTATGCTCCAACCTCGCATCGTTGGTGAAGAACATTATGAAATTGCGCAAAGAGTTAAGCAAACTTCACAACGTTACAAAGAACTTCAGGATATTATAGCTATCCTTGGGCTGGACGAATTATCTGAAGAGGATCGTTTAACCGTCGCAAGAGCACGAAAAATTGAGCGTTTCTTATCACAACCCTTCTTCGTAGCAGAAGTATTTACGGGCTCTCCAGGGAAATATGTTGGTCTAGCAGAAACAATTAGGGGGTTTCAACTGATCCTTTCCGGAGAATTAGATGCTCTTCCTGAGCAGGCCTTTTATTTGGTAGGTAACATCGATGAAGCTACCGCGAAGGCTGTGACCTTAGAAGTGGAGAGCAAATTGAAGAAATGACCTTAAATCTTTGTGTACTAACCCCGAATCAAATTGTTTGGGATTCAGAAGTGAAAGAAATTGTTTTATCTACTAATAGTGGCCAAATCGGTGTATTACCAAACCACGCCCCTATTGCCACAGCTGTAGATATAGGTATTTTAAGACTACGTCTTAATGACCAATGGTTAAAAATAGCTCTGATGGGTGGTTTTGCTAGAGTAGGCAATAATGAGATTACTATTTTAGTAAATGATGCGGAGAAGGGTAGTGACATTGATCCACAAGAAGCTCAGCAAGCTCTTGAAATAGCTGAAGCTAACTTAAGTCGGGCTGAGGGCAAGAGACAAACTATTGAAGCAAATTTAGCCGTCAGACGAGCTAGGACGCGAGTCGAGGCTATCAATGTAATTTCATAACTAATTGGTGCGCCCCAATAAAAAGTAAGTTCTGTTTATACACCATATTTTGGTTTTGCGGATTGAGTCAAATCAACTGTAATAGCATTTCTGATGCAACTAAAAAAAGGGGGGGTGGGTAGAAAAACTTATTAGATACCAATTACTCCGGTATCTAATAAGTTCTACCTACTATTGGATTTGAACCAATGACTCCCGCCGTATGAAAGCAATACTCTAACCACTGGGTTAAGTAGGTAATTTATCATCACAAAGAGAAAGAAAGGGGCTTGTCATATCGATGAATTAATTATAGATGCAATCTTATTTCTAAGCAATACCAATTCTTGGCAGGAAACAGATCAGAAGCTATCATGTTGGATCATAGAAGATTCATCTTGACAAGAAATAATTTCCATGATAAACTATCTATCACAAGGGCTATAGCTCAGTTGGTAGAGCAACTCGTTTACACGCGCGCCAATGTTTTTCAGGGGAGTCCATCATGCAATCAACAAAATTGATCTTATTGATAAATCGATGTCTTACTCTATATATTCGAGGGAACAATAGCCTGACAAATATTCGGTCCGCTTTGGGTAGGGTGCCAATTTAGGCTCCAAATAGAACCCATCATTGATTCGATAATTGATAGGGTGAATACACAGCCCATTCAATGCTAGGCATAATGAGTATAAGGACCTCAAACAAATATCTTTTCGTACTATGAACTTTAAGGTGTATGAAGTTTCATATTTGACTCTTTGAGCAGAGCGATAGAGACTCCATTTAACTTAGGTTGATCTAGGCCAGAGGCAGACCTACGTCAAGGTAACTCTTCTTTGAAACACTTTGGTATTGCTCCTGGATCATAATCTAAATAATGAATCAGAGCACGTGGAGCCATCTCGTTATCTTTCTGTTAAGAAAAAGTATGGCGGACTTTCTGATATTTATATCAGTTGATGAAAGAGCCCAATGCAAAAAAAATGCATGTTGGGTCTTTGGAACAGTTTGAATCATTTTGATAATAATAAGTTTTATCTGTTTTACCGAGAAGGTCTACGGTTCGAGTCCGTATAGCCCTAAAAACTTGTATAGTTTTCATTTCCTCATTCTTGTTTGTTGGTTGTAGGTTGTAGTCGGACAGTTGTTTGGTCCATCGAAATAGAATAATTATCACATGCTCCGAGCGATCCCCGTGGGTGAGCATAAAACGGAAAAAATTCATTTCAATGGGCCCAATTGGTATTTTTTCAATCTCGGTTTAAAAAACCCGTCTTTTCTTCTTTAGTGGGTGAATTACACACGAATTTGTTTGTTTTCCTATCCAAACTCAAAGAGTTTGTGATATTCCCTTTTTTTTTACAAAATCTATTTTTATAGATCTTAATATACCCCAACCCAATTGCTCACCATTATAATTCTACCGATGCTGACTTTATGCAAGAAGATTGGGGGTCTGTTTGCACTTGGACGAGTTAAGAAGCCCCCAACTCATAGTTTTTTCGGGAGCAGAACCCAATTCGTTGTTTCAGAGATAATGAATGGCTCCTAACTCTATTAGTGTTTGCAGCCCTTTCTATTTCTATGAGTTGTTTGGGGATTTGGTCTGTCGAATCATTTGATTTGAGAATTGCGATTCAATTAGAAGTTTATTCTGTAAATTATTTAGGATTCGACTGACTTACTTTCCCGTTGTGATATACTTCGTTGTGTAGGGTTCGTTCAAAATAAATCTTTTTTTACATGAAGGCTAACCCAGTGGGTGGTTGGTCTGACTTTAAAACTATTTTTTCTTATTTATTAAAAAAAATATATAAGTATAAAAAAAAAATAAGTCTTTCCCTCCTTTTTGGACCCATTTGAAGTACTAAAGATCGATATTATAGATTCTTCTTTTAAGACTTCGAGCTCTAATTTCATAACCCGCTTCTTTTTTGTTTTTGGGGGATGGGTTGCAGGTCGAGGTAGTACAGACTCAAAACCCGTAAATTGGGGATAGAACCCTAGGGTTGTAATATGTAAGGGTTTCTCTCAATTCAATGCATTGAATCAAATCCATTAAGTCTAGAACAAGGATAAAAAATAGAATAGGGCGATGTATTCTGTTTCCGTATCTAATCAATAGAAACAACAATCCTCTAACTGGATTGGATCTTAATGAAAAGAATCAACCAATACCTTATTATATGATATGATCATAAAATATATAACATACATATATAATTCTTAATATTCTTAATATTATCTTAATTTAATCTTAATAAAAATTCTATATAAATTATATATAAAAAAATGTAATTCTTTTTTCTCTTTTTTTTTTAGAGAAAATCTGAGACAAGATAAAAACGATAAGTTTGTAATAAAAGCATAATATATCTCTAACATATCGAAATTTAATTTAAGTAAGTGAAAAAAGGATTCCACTCAATGAATCTTGAAACAAGAATGACCCACAGCAAAAAAATTTTGGGTTCAATCAAAATTCATTGGTATTTCGACTAAACAGTTATAGATTAATTCAAATTCCAGATCGAATCGAGGAATACGGTATATTTTTTTCCACATTCATAGGAGTGCATCTATGTTTCTGCTTTACGAATATGACATTTTCTGGGCATTTCTAATAATATCAAGTCTTATTCCTTTTTTGGCTTTTTTCATTTCCGGAGTTTTAGCCCCGACTAGCGAAGGGCCGGAGAAACTTTCTAGTTATGAATCGGGCATAGAACCGATGGGCGACGCTTGGTTACAATTCCGAATCCGTTATTATATGTTTGCTCTGGTTTTTGTTGTTTTTGATGTCGAAACGGTTTTT